ATTCATAGTTGGAGGAATCGTGATAATTCTAGTTGCAGTAATGTTGATTATTTATTCGGCGTTAAAGACATTCGGAATTTCATCTCTGATGACACTTTTTTAGTTAGTGATAGGAATGGAGACAGTTATTCCATCTATTTTGATATTGAAAATCAGATTTTTGAGATTGACAACGATCATTCTTTTCTGAGTGAACTAGAAAGTTCTTTTTATAGTTATCGAAACTCGAATTATCTGAATAATGGATTTAGGGGCGAAGATCCCTACTATAATTCTTACATGTATGATACTCAATATAGTTGGAATAATCACATTAATAGTTGCATTGATAGTTATCTTCAGTCTCAAATCTGTATAGATACTTCCATTATAAGTGGTAGTGAGAATTACGGTGACAGTTACATTTATAGGGCCATTTGTGGTGGTGAAAGTCGAAATAGTAGTGAAAACGAGGGTTCCAGTAGACGAACTCGCACGAAGGGCAGTGATTTAACTATAAGAGAAAGTTCTAATGATCTCGAGGTAACTCAAAAATACAGGCATTTGTGGGTTCAATGCGAAAATTGTTATGGATTAAATTATAAGAAATTTTTGAAATCAAAAATGAATATTTGTGAACAATGTGGATATCATTTGAAAATGAGTAGTTCAGATAGAATTGAACTTTTGATCGATCCGGGTACTTGGGATCCTATGGATGAAGACATGGTCTCTCTGGATCCCATTGAATTTCATTCGGAGGAGGAGCCTTATAAAGATCGTATTGATTCTTATCAAAGAAAGACAGGATTAACCGAGGCTGTTCAAACAGGCATAGGCCAACTAAACGGCATTCCCGTAGCAATTGGGGTTATGGATTTTCAGTTTATGGGGGGTAGTATGGGATCCGTAGTCGGAGAGAAAATCACCCGTTTGATTGAACACGCTGCCAATCAAATTTTACCCCTTATTATAGTGTGTGCTTCTGGGGGGGCGCGCATGCAGGAAGGAAGTTTGAGCTTGATGCAAATGGCTAAAATATCGTCTGCTTTATATGATTATCAATTAAATAAAAAGTTATTTTATGTATCAATCCTTACATCTCCGACAACTGGTGGAGTGACAGCTAGTTTTGGTATGTTGGGGGATATCATTATTGCCGAACCCAATGCCTACATTGCATTTGCAGGTAAAAGAGTAATTGAACAAACATTGAATAAAACAGTACCCGAAGGTTCACAAGCAGCTGAATACTTATTCCAGAAGGGTTTATTCGACCTAATTGTACCACGTAATCTTTTAAAAAGCGTTCTGAGTGAGTTATTTAAGCTCCACGCCTTTTTTCCTTTGAATCAAAAGTCAAGCAAAATCAAGTAGAGCACTAAGTTCAATTATTTTATTTGTGTTTGTAGCAAAAAAGTAGTTAGTTTGTCGGAATCAAAGTAAATAAGATAATAATGGCGCTTTCTTTGGTGATAGAAGATCTAATTGTAGAAAGAATCAAAACTAAAGTTGAGGATAACTCTTTTTTTGACCTATATTCCTGATTACGAATCAAGAAGCCTTTATCAACAAGAGTGAGTTCTTCCTTTCGTGAAATTAGGAAAATAAAACGAATTTCTTCTTCTTGTCTTAGGTATATAATTTGAAATTCAAATATAGATAATAGAGTTTTGTATCTTTCTCTATCTCCCGAAAAACCTTTTTAGCTAAAAATTCATGTTGGGTCGGATTCGAACGAATCTTTCGATAATCTGTAAGAAACTCTTTATCTATTTTTAGAAAATTAGAAGACAAGAACAAAAGACAAAGAAATGAAGAAAAATAATAAAGTTTATTATGATACATATCTTTCTCATGTAGGAGATGAATAGGTCCATTTATTTAGTTCTACAGTTCTACATTCTTTGCACTTATTATACCTACTCAGTTAGATTTAGATATATAGATACTTAGATCTATACTAAGAATTTCAAATTCTTCAAATTCTATTAATAATAAATATTATCTAATTTCTAATTAGTAATTAGAATTCAAATTCTTAATTTAATTATAATTATTACAAGATATCTTTATTTATATAATAACATAATAACAGATACAAATAGTAAATCGAGGTACCCCTTCTATGACAAATTTGAACCTTCCATCTATTTTTGTGCCGTTAGTAGGCCTAGTCTTTCCGGCAATTGCAATGGCTTCTTTATTTCTTCATGTTCAAAAAAATAAGATTGTTTAGATCCGCTGGGACCCAATCTCATCCATTTTTTTTTTTTGAAAACGTGGACTTGTATCATAACACAGATATCTATTTATTGGAATATAGTATAACATGTGATTTCCACCGAACATAAAGGAAAAAACTCTTATGCCTGCAGAAATATGATATATGAATATATCAATTCTAGCAATTTTCAAATAGATCAGGATCGCTGGATGGCTGAAATGTAGTCGGTGAATCTCTATGTATATCGATATGTATAGTGGGATCGTATTAAATAAAGAGTATGTTATTATTTTA